GTAGCGGGCGTAGTTCAATGTAGCGAGCGTAGTTCAATGGTAAAACATCTCCTTGCCAAGGAGAAGGTACGGGTTCGATTCCCGTCGCTCGCCAGCTTAATTTAGTAAGGTACTATGATAAAAAATTCAGTCTAGTTGACTACTTAACTACTTATATTAAATTAAGTATTATAATAAATTAAGTAGTTGTTAGTCTAGTACCGTATCCCTTCCTATCTTATCCTTTGCACTCGACTCAAAAAAAAACGAATGCTTCAGGGGCAAAAATCAAACTTGCCAAGAGGGTCCCCTAAACCAGGGATTCACCGAGATAAACAAGAGAAAATTGCTTTTAAAGGGGAATAGACTGTGCCTTTCTTTGTATTTCTTTTTTCTTTTCTGCCTGATGAATAAAAAAAAGGATTGGATATAGCTCTCTACCATATCTATACAATCTACCATATCTATACAAATAGAATAGTCCATTTATTTATATGGACTGCTAAGTGCGGAGACGGGAATCGAACCCGTGACCTCAAGGTTATGAGCCTCGTGAGCTACCAAACTGCTCTACTCCGCTCTGTAGGAGCAAAAACTGGTGAACGAAAAAGCAAGTCTTTACCATGTCTAGACAAATAGAATAGTCTTTTTATAGAGAATGGAGCGGGTAGCGGGAATCGAACCCGCATCGTTAGCTTGGAAGGCTAGGGGTTATAGTCGACGTTGGTTGATTATTTTTAACGTCTCTAATTCAAAACCGAACATGAAATTTTGATTTCATTCGGCTCCTTTATGGCTATTCTCACCACTTAACATCTAAGTTAGCTTTTCTGTCTGAATGGAACCAAAGCTCTCTGCTTTCTAGATGATCCCTATAGAGTAGGAGATAGAAATTCTCCTAAATATCTACTTACTTCGTTCCCTAATTTCATTCAAGGGATCCTGAGGAAAAGAGTTGGGTTTCCACCGAGCTGAAACAATATCCTGATGGTTCTAGTAAACCAAAACTATCGTTTTTTAGCTATTGGGCTTCCATTTCTTTTTTAACTAAAAGAAGATTTAGTTACGATTGGAAATAAACTTTTTTGTATCTTCATCCATAGATCCTTTACTCATATTTATTCAATTGGAGTACTTAATCCAATGCAAAATTATGCTTCGCGCCTCTGTACTCCTAATCAAATTTGTATTTTGCATGCAAATTGAATTAGTCTTTGGATACTAATCGCGAGAATGTATATTCTTCCTCAATATGCTATTGAAAGGAAAAGGATTAAACCCTTTATAAGAACTAAAGTTTTCATCGGAATATGAATATAAAAAAAACTTAAGGATGCCTTAAGTATATCATTTCAAATTCAGTTATTAATAGAACGAATCACACTTTTACCACTAAACTATACCCGCTACATGTAGATTATGATACCAACACTACCCTTTGTCAAGGGTAGCCATTCGAGGAGGAAGCTAATCCCACCTACGGAGAAAAGCGAGCAGTTGGTACTTCAATCGCAGGCCTTTAATTTAGGATTTAGATGGCCCCTCTCTAGTCTGTAAAAGAAATCTCTTCTTACCATGCCACTAGCTTATAAACCAAATGTATGCATTTCGATTAGGATCGTATTCTTCGTATTCTATAGTTTGATTATTCCTACAATATACACTAAGAGATATAGGCGACAGTACCCATCAATCCCTTTCTTCCTTTTCTTTCCTTTTTTGTTAGGCAGGCTGTAGAATAATTTTTATACTCTGCGGTATAAATTCGACTGCCCACTTTTTAGAATAAAATTGTTGATAAAACTCCAATATAGTTTGTTCAAAATACACCTTTTTGATAATATTCAACTACTATTTCCAAGTTGAAAATTGCTGCAACAAATCCGTCCAAAACTGAAAAATGGAAAAGTTTTGAACTCGAAGGTTTTTCCAAGGAATGCCTGTGAAAAATTGTTTCAAGTTCGCGCCAAAACAGATAAGAAGTATATCACTGAAAATTAATACACTACCTAGCCATATGGGTATATGAAGAGGGCAAATTCCTTTATATCCCCCAATTAGAATTAAGGAAAATAAAACATAAATGGAGAAAGTTCTCATCATAAGATCAGCCAATAGAAGAAAAAAGTCCTAATTCTGCAGAACATTCTGAGCACGTGAAAAGTGAATAGGCTAAAGATAAAAAAAAACAAAGTCTACCATTTTTTTAACAGCAGTTCTTATTGCCCCTTTGGCCTTTTTGAACAATAAACTTCTATATCTCAATAGAGAAAAAAAAAAATCTCTACATATATATCTATATATGTATATATTATGTACATTAATATATACATATATTTTGTACATTATGCAGTAGATCTATAATGGTAAATGAAAGTGGCTAATTTTTGAATAAAAAGCCCTTTTAACTCAGTGGTAGAGTAATGCCATGGTAAGGCATAAGTCATCGGTTCAAATCCGATAAAGGGCTTTTCCCTTAGTGGTAGAGTAATGCCACGGAAAGACCGAAGTCATTGGTTCGAATCCGATAGAGTACTTTTCTACTAAATTCATTCACTTTTTTTCTTTTTTTTTTTTGAAAATGTCTCTGTTTTTTATTGAATTTTATGACTTCGCTTAGTATGAGATGCCCATATTTTTGGTCTGAACACTAAACGAAGCACAGAGTTTAAATTGCAAAAAATAAATGAAATTGGACTCTTTTTCCTGTTAGAGCAATCAAATCAATATTCGTACTGAACTAATCTAGAATCCTTTTTAGTAATCTATTCTTCTTTACTTTAAAAGTAAAAGGAATTGCCCTAAAAAGCAGGGGATGATCCGTGAATTAACCTAACCAACAACTAAAAAAAAAATCCTACGAAAGCATAATAGAAAAGTAGGAAAGACTCTTTGCTTTGATCTATTTATACTCTTCGATTCGAGTATATTGACAATTCCAAAAAACTGCTCATACTATCATTATAGTATAATGACGAGTGGTTCTATATAGCACTATCATCTAGTGATGCCCCTATCGTCTAGTGGTTCAGGACATCTCTCTTTCAAGGAGGCAGCGGGGATTCGACTTCCCCTGGGGGTAGGGAGTATTATAAAAAGAGGTTAATCATAGATTCTCAAAAACCCTAGAATAAATTCTTCCTGGGTCGATGCCCGAGCGGTTAATGGGGACGGACTGTAAATTCGTTGACGATATGTCTACGCTGGTTCAAATCCAGCTCGGCCCAAAAATCTAGGGCTTCGTGAATATGAACTAAATTTTTTTTTATGGAAGAAAAAAAAATATCTGATCCATAGAAATAAAGGATAAAGAGAAAAGAAGGGGAAAATTTATTTCTAAGCCATATCTCTCTGATTCTTTTCTTACTTTTCTTACAAAGAAAACAGTTTTTCTTATTGAAAGGTGGATTATCAGTTGTTTTTAGGGATAAAAAATCGCGGCATACTGGTTATGCCACTCTCACTATACCCACATATCCTATGTGGGTGTAGTAGTATATGATTCATCTATTTCTTAGAGTACGACAGACGAATCTTCTTAGGGTTCCATTTTAAAATAGGTATGCCATACACCCCGCAGGGATTGTAGTTCAATTGGTTAGAGCACCGCCCTGTCAAGGCGGAAGCTGCGGGTTCGAGCCCCGTCAGTCCCGAACTAGGGTTCAATGAATGGAAAAATTCATCTTTCCTTTTTTTTTTTCATCAAGAATTTCCCGGAAAAGGGGGGGCAGAAGGCAAGATCAAATAGCTAAGGAGAATCCTTAACTTTACTTTTTTTATTTCGCAGCTCTCAATAAAAAGAGAGCTGTATAGGAATCTTTTTTTTTTTTTTAACTACTTCCGGTTGATAAGGAAAGACATACATATCATACGTGGATTAGTATAATTTAGGATATTACTCTATTTTTATGATATGATGATACCATCCGCATCTTAACTTCCTATTTGACTCTTATCTTAAGGAATAGAGTTACGGTATTTTATTGGAATCCAATCCATACACAAATTGTATTCGTTTATTGTTAGAGAATGAATTTCATATAAATAATTAGTTTCTTTTTAGGGGTTAAACCAACCCCACTTCTATTTTGTAGTTCCAACTTTGTTTGTGTATGTTCAATGAATTATCTACCTCATTCTCAGTCCATTTGTCGACTCCTTTTTTTATGAATCTGCTCTCATCTTTAGACCCCCAAAGCAGATATTGACAGTAACCTAATAAAAACCAAGCAAACGCTCTTTTTCCTAAATTGAAATATTGGATCTTTTTTATTTAAGATCCTCTTTTCTCCATCTCATTTCTACTTCTACTGCTTATTTGGATGTTTATGTGACCCATAGAAAGTCGGTTATATAATACATACATACATAATTGTATGTATAACTATAAGAAAAAGGAAGGGAAATTGGATAAGAAAGATTCTTGGCTCTACATATATATATATAGAAAAGCAAAAATCAAAAAGGATGAAAAATGGAGGGGTTCCGAATCCAATCAAAAAACCTATTTTGGTCTTAGTATGGATAAGGGATCTTCCTATGTTATATTATTCCACTATTAACCATGAATTGATTTGATAGATGCTATATTCATAATATTGAATTGATTCAGTATTATCAGAATGCAAGTCCTCCACAGGGATACCCCCTTTTCCTCTCCATGGGATTACATCCCGAGTTATTGTGAAAAAAAATAAAATAAAGAGGTTATGGAAGTAAATATTCTCGCATTTATTGCTACTGCATTGTTCATTCTAGTTCCTACTGCCTTTTTACTTATTATTTATGTAAAAACAGCCAGCCAAAATGATTAATTGGAATTCCAATTAATCATTGAAGAAATGAAAAAGGGATTAAAGAAAATAAAAATCCAAGTCTTAAATGAAAGGATCTGGTTGGAATCCTAAAGTGTGGTAGAAAGAACTACATATAGTTTTTTCTACCACACTTTAGATTCTTTCTATTATATTATCTTGAATCTACATAGAATAGATTAGTCGATTGAAATAGTAATCTAATTCAACTTCTTTTTTCACTGCATCCACTTAATTTCAAGCAAGTCAAAATCAAAAAAATCGAAGACAATTCTTCATTGTTTCTATTTCTATTTCTTTCTATTTCTTTCTATTTCTATTATAGTAGAATGAAACATAGTAGAATAGAACGACTCTTTCTTAAAAGAGTTTTTTATTTTTATTTTACAAGAATGAAACAAAAATAAAGAGAAAAAGAGAAAAAATAAAGTTTGGCAAAATGATTAATACAAAATAAAATGATCAATTAAAGAAAAGAGTTGATACTACAATTCGACTACTCAATCAATTAGTAGTATCCCTAGAGTCCACTTCTCCCCCATACTACTAGCGAAAGAGAAAATGTAAAGACTACCATTAAAGCAGCCCAAGCGAGACTTACTATATCCATGTAAATTATGTCTCCTATTTCTATGAAGGAATTATTCTACTATTGATCAATAATCATAGTGGAATTAAGGGTACAGAGTCAAAATTCTGCTCTAAGACTATGGATGAATCAGTTAAAGGAATTTACTCCTATCAAATTCTTATATGATTTCTGGTAGAATTGGAGAGTATTAAGTATAAATATGATACATATACCTTTTCCTTAAAAAAGAAAGAGTGTGAGAATGTCCTGAATAGAAGACGCGGGAATAGAGAGATTTTTTCTTCCTTTTGTTACCTTTTTTATAAGCAAAGGACGTCAGAATATACCATACCATAAAATTAGGATAGATAAATATTTATTGGATACCTACTTTACCCATGTTTATTTTTGACCTAAACCCTACTGCCCCACTTTCTCTCTTTCTATGAAAGAGTGAGGAGACCTTATCCACTCCACAACTCTGAAATTCATTTTAGATCAGCCTATTCAATCTGATTCTCGACAGAATCAGTAGCCTTTACTTTAGTGTATGTAGGTAGCATAAGATGTACGAAGTATATTGATATTTCTTGGCAAAGTCCCTTCTTCAATCTTAGATTGAAAAAGGACGACTTAGGGCCCTTTGGAAGTTTTAAATTCCCGAATCAATTCAAATTAATAAAAGAATAAGGAAACGCTACCTCATCTCTGTTGGTAGCTCCCCCTTTGGGCCACTGCCGCCAAAACAAAGCCTCATTTGAGGATAGAACTATGGTATGGATTCTCAAAATCCAGTATGGCCAAACCTAGTTACTCTCTTGCCCCAACTTATGGGGGTACGAAATTTTTGAGTTTGATTAGTACTATAATCCTAAGTAATCGTAAGTATTTTATTGATCAGGCGGCACCCAGATTTGAACTGGGGATAAAGGATTTGCAGTCCCCTGCCTTACCACTTGGCCATGCCGCCAAAAAATCCGATCAAAAATCGAGAAAAGAGCAAGTATTCATCCATATTTTCTTACTAAAATCCCTTTTTTTTTTTTTCTATATGGCAAAGGAGAATTTTCTTTCTATTCTATTGAAATGGCAAAGGAGCAAAAGTGGATTTCCAGTCACAGACTGCAAAATTCAGAACAAATTGGAACCATTAACTAGAATTTTTTTTTTTTTGAATTACAGCAGTAAACGACTCTAAAATCGGTATTCTCTCCTTTAATGGCATAATAAAATAGAATAAAAGTTTCCCTAATCTGTATAGAGGGATCCGAACAGCATTATTATCTACGGATCCCCCTTATGTACATATCCCCACGGGGAATCATGCTTTAATTTTTCATTGCATTAAATATCGTGAATAAAAAGAGGAAATTTGCTCTGATATAGATTATGGCCTGGCTTTCTTTTATTGGCCCACACAAGTAAAATTACGATAAAAGAAAGGATATGTGAATAGGTGGATAACTAGATTAGCAAGTACTTAAAAAAAGTAAGTACTTTATTTTAGGATTCTACAACGAAATCCTTTATTTTTTAGCAATTCTATTACTACGAAACAAAAAATAACCTTCAAATTCTTTTTGAAAATAAAACTAAGCATACTATTCTAAATTCTAAATCGAACTAAAGTAAAACTTTCTAGTTCTTATAAATTATTATGGCTTTATTTCTTTCATAGAAAGGAGATAAAACGAGAAATCTTTGCTATCCAATCTGATTAGAATATCATAAAGTTTAAGTGGCAGAATTTTTTTCTAGGACTTTTTTATCAATTCATTTTAATTCCATTTCTATCCCTGCCAAAGTCGAACTTTCGTCAAAATTATCTTTATTCATATGTATGAAATACATATATGAAATACGTATGTGGAGTTCCCTAGAATTTCATGTGATTCAGTAAACAGAATATAGATTCCATGATTGCTAGATTGATCCGTAGGGATTGATAAAGAGTGAGCTGATAATGGAATTTTTCTTCGATAAATAGGAAACTTAAGATTAAGATGCTCCGGAATGGAAATGAGGGAATGTCCACAATACCCGGATTTAGTCAGATCCAATTCGAGGGATTTTGTAGGTTCATTAATCAAGGCTTGGCAGAAGAACTTGAGAAGTTTCCAACAATTAAAGATCCAGATCACGAAATTGCATTTCAATTATTTGCGAAAGGATATCAATTGCTAGAACCCTCGATAAAAGAAAGAGATGCTGTGTATGAATCACTCACTTATTCTTCTGAATTATATGTATCTGCGAGATTAATTTTTGGTTTCGATGTGCAAAAGCAAACCATTTCTATTGGAAACATTCCTATAATGAATTCCTTAGGAACCTTTATAATAAATGGAATATACCGAATTGTGATCAATCAAATATTGCTAAGTCCTGGTATTTACTACCGCTCCGAATTAGACCATAAGGGAATTTCTATATACACTGGGACTATAATATCAGATTGGGGAGGAAGATCGGAATTAGCAATTGATAAAAAAGAAAGGATATGGGCTCGCGTGAGTAGAAAACAAAAGATATCTATTTTAGTTCTATCATCAGCTATGGGTTCGAATCTAACAGAAATTTTAGATAATGTTTCCTACCCCGAAATTTTCTTGTCTTTCCCGAATGCTAAGGAGAAAAAGAGGATTGAGTCAAAAGAAAAAGCTATTTTGGAGTTTTATCAACAATTTGCTTGTGTAGGTGGGGACCTGGTATTTTCGGAGTCCTTATGTGAGGAATTACAAAAGAAATTTTTTCAACAAAAATGTGAATTAGGAAGAGTTGGTCGACGAAATATGAATCGGAGACTGAATCTTAATATACCCCAGAACAATACATTCTTGTTACCACGAGATGTATTGGCCGCTACGGATCATTTAATTGGAATGAAATTTGGAACGGGTATACTTGACGATGACGATATGAATCACTTGAAAAATAAACGTATTCGTTCGGTTGCGGATCTATTACAAGATCAATTCGGACTGGCTCTTGGCCGTTTACAACATGCGATTCAAAAAACTATCCGTAGAGTATTCATACGTCAATCGAAACCGACTCCACAAACTTTGGTAACTCCAACTTCAACTTCGATTTTATTAATAACTACTTATGAGACCTTTTTTGGCACATACCCCTTATCTCAAGTTTTTGACCAAACCAATCCATTGACACAAACGGTTCATGGGCGAAAAGTGAGTTGTTTGGGTCCTGGAGGATTGACGGGGAGAACTGCAAGTTTTCGGAGCCGAGATATTCATCCGAGTCACTATGGGCGTATTTGTCCAATTGACACGTCCGAAGGCATCAATGTTGGACTTACTGGATCCTTAGCTATTCATGCGAGAATTGATCACTGGTGGGGATCTATAGAGAGTCCATTTTATGAAATATCTGAGAAAGCAAAAGAAAAAAAAGAGAGACAGGTGGTTTATTTATCACCAAATAGAGATGAATATTATATGATAGCAGCAGGAAATTCTTTGTCTTTGAATCAGGGTATTCAGGAAGAACAAGTTGTTCCAGCTAGATACCGTCAAGAATTCCTGACTATTGCATGGGAACAGATTCATGTTAGAAGTATTTTTCCTTTCCAATATTTTTCTATTGGAGGTTCTCTCATTCCTTTTATTGAGCATAATGATGCGAATCGGGCTTTAATGAGTTCTAATATGCAGCGCCAAGCAGTTCCACTTTCTCGGTCCGAGAAGTGCATTGTTGGAACTGGATTGGAACGCCAAACAGCTCTAGATTCGAGGGTTTCCATTATAGCCGAACGCGCGGGAAAGATCATTTCTAGTGATAGTCACAAGATCCTTTTATCAAGTAATGGGAAGACTGTAAGTATTCCTTTAGTTGCCCATCGGCGCTCTAACAAAAATACTTGTATGCACCAAAAACCTCGGGTTCCGAGGGGTAAATCCATTAAAAAAGGGCAAATTTTAGCGGAGGGAGCAGCTACAGTTGGTGGGGAACTTGCTTTAGGAAAAAACGTTTTAGTAGCTTATATGCCGTGGGAGGGTTACAATTTTGAAGACGCAGTACTAATTAGCGAACGTTTGGTATATGAGGATATTTATACTTCTTTTCACATCCGAAAATATGAAATTCAGACGGATACGACAAGCCAAGGCTCCGCTGAAAAAATCACTAAAGAAATACCACATCTAGAAGAACATTTACTCCGCAATTTGGACAGAAATGGAGTTGTGAGGTTGGGATCCTGGGTAGAAACAGGCGATATTTTAGTAGGTAAATTAACGCCTCAGATAGCGAGCGAATCCTCATATATCGCGGAAGCTGGATTATTACGGGCCATTTTTGGTCTTGAGGTATCCACTTCAAAAGAAACTTCTCTCAAACTACCTATAGGTGGAAGAGGGCGCGTTATCGATGTGAAATGGATCCAGAGGGACCCCCTCGACATAATGGTTCGTGTATATATTTTACAGAAACGTGAAATCAAAGTTGGGGATAAAGTAGCAGGAAGACACGGGAATAAGGGGATCATTTCCAAAATTTTGCCTAGACAAGATATGCCCTATTTGCAAGATGGAACACCTGTTGATATGGTCTTCAATCCCCTAGGAGTACCCTCACGAATGAATGTGGGACAAATATTTGAAAGCTCGCTCGGATTAGCAGGGGATCTGCTAAAGAAACATTATAGAATAGCACCCTTTGATGAGAGATATGAGCAAGAGGCTTCAAGAAAACTTGTGTTTTCAGAATTATATGAAGCCAGTAAACAAACACAAAATCCATGGGTATTTGAACCCGAGTACCCGGGAAAAAGCAGAATATTTGATGGAAGAACAGGAGATCCCTTCGAACAACCTGTTCTAATAGGGAAGTCCTATATTTTAAAATTAATTCATCAAGTTGATGAGAAAATCCATGGACGTTCTACTGGGCCCTACTCACTTGTTACCCAACAACCCGTTAGAGGAAGAGCCAAACAAGGGGGACAACGAGTAGGAGAAATGGAAGTTTGGGCTTTAGAAGGATTTGGTGTTGCTCATATTTTACAAGAGATACTTACTTATAAATCTGATCATCTTATAGCTCGCCAAGAAATACTTAATGCTACGATCTGGGGAAAAAGAGTGCCTAATCACGAGGATCCTCCAGAATCTTTTCGAGTGCTCGTTCGAGAACTACGATCTTTGGCTCTAGAATTGAACCATTTCCTTGTATCTGAGAAGAACTTTCAGGTTAATAGGGAGGATGTTTGATCAGAATAAATATAAATTCTTTTCTTATTTCTATTTTATGATTGACCAATATAAACATAAACAACTTCAAATTGGACTCGTTTCCCCTCAACAAATAAAGGCTTGGGCTAACAAAATCCTACCTAATGGAGAAGTCGTTGGCGAAGTCACAAGGCCCTCCACTTTTCATTATAAAACCGATAAACCAGAAAAAGATGGATTGTTTTGCGAAAGAATCTTTGGACCCATAAAAAGTGGAATTTGTGCTTGTGGAAATTCTCGAGCGAGCGTAGCTGAAAATGAAGACGAAAGATTTTGTCAAAAATGCGGGGTAGAATTTGTTGATTCTCGGATACGAAGATATCAAATGGGATACATCAAACTGGCATGTCCAGTGACTCATGTGTGGTATTTGAAAGGTCTTCCTAGTTATATCGCGAATCTTTTAGATAAACCCCTTAAGAAATTGGAAGGCCTAGTATACGGCGATTTCTCTTTTGCTAGGCCCAGCGCTAAAAAACCTACTTTCTTACGATTACGAGGTTTATTCGAGGATGAAATTTCATCCTGTAACCACAGCATTTCTCCCTTTTTTTCTACCCCAGGCTTTGCAACATTTCGAAATCGTGAAATTGCGACAGGAGCAGGTGCTATTAGAGAACAATTAGCGGATTTGGATTTGCGAATTATTATAGAGAATTCCTTGGTTGAATGGAAGGAATTAGAAGACGAGGGGTATAGTGGAGATGAATGGGAAGATAGAAAAAGACGAATAAGAAAAGTTTTTTTAATTAGACGAATGCAATTGGCGAAACATTTTATTCAAACAAATGTAGAACCAGAATGGATGGTTTTGTGCTTATTACCGGTTCTTCCTCCCGAATTGAGACCCATTGTTTATAGGTCTGGGGATAAAGTAGTGACTTCGGATATTAATGAACTTTATAAGAGAGTTATCCGTCGGAACAACAACCTTGCCTATCTATTAAAAAGAAGTGAATTAGCGCCAGCAGATTTAGTAATGTGCCAGGAAAAATTGGTACAAGAAGCCGTGGATACACTTCTTGATAGTGGGTCTCGCGGGCAACCGACGAGGGATGGTCACAATAAAGTATACAAGTCACTTTCAGATGTAATTGAGGGTAAAGAGGGGAGGTTTCGCGAGACTCTGCTTGGGAAACGGGTCGATTACTCGGGACGTTCTGTCATTGTTGTGGGGCCTTCGCTTTCATTACATCAATGTGGATTACCTTTAGAGATAGCAATAAAGCTTTTTCAGCTATTTGTAATTCGCGATTTAATCACGAAACGTGCTACTTCTAATGTCAGGATTGCTAAAAGGAAAATTTGGGAAAAGGAACCCATTGTATGGGAAATACTTCAAGAAGTTATGCGGGGGCATCCTGTACTGTTGAACAGAGCACCTACCCTGCATAGATTAGGCATACAGGCCTTCCAACCCACTTTAGTAGAGGGGCGTACTATTTGTTTACATCCATTAGTGTGTAAGGGTTTCAATGCGGACTTTGATGGGGATCAAATGGCTGTTCATCTACCTTTATCCTTGGAAGCTCAAGCAGAAGCCCGTTTACTTATGTTTTCCCATATGAATCTCCTGTCTCCCGCTATTGGAGATCCTATTTGCGTGCCAACCCAAGACATGCTTATCGGACTTTATGTATTAACGATTGGAAATCGTCGAGGTATTTGTGCAAATAGATATAATAGTTTCGGAAACTATCCAAATAAAAAAGTAAACTACAATAATAATTATTATACGAAAGATAAAGAACCCCATTTTTCTAGTTCCTATGATGCACTGGGAGCTTATAGACAGAAACGAATCGGTTTAAACAGTCCCTTGTGGCTCCGATGGAAACTAGATCAACGTGTCATTGGATCAAGAGAAGTTCCGATTGAAGTTCAATATGAATCTTTTGGGACTTATCATGAGATTTATGCCCACTATCTAATAGTCGGAAATAGAAAAAAAGAAACCCGTTCTATATACATTCGAACCACTCTTGGTCATATTTCTTTTTATAGAGAAATAGAGGAAGCCATACAAGGATTTAGTCGGGCCTATTCATACACTATCTAAATCTAAACAAGGAAGTTAGATTCGGCGATGCCCCTTTCGGGGGGCATTCCGATTTCGCTAGTACCATCCTTTTTGCCACGCAAATTCAGATTGAGATTGAGGGAAGGGGGTAAATTAAGTTTTCGAATCACTGACTCAGGCCTATTGTCGAATCCTACTCAGCAATTGTCGAATCCTACTCAGTCAAGTCAAAAAAGGGGGTACTTATGTATGGCGGAACGGGCCAACCTGGTCTTTCATAATAAAGAGATAGACGGAACTGCTATGAAACGACTTATTAGCAGATTAATAGATCATTTCGGAATGGGATATACATCCCATATACTGGATCAAATAAAGGCTCTGGGCTTCCATCAAGCCACTACTACATCAATTTCTTTAGGAATCGAGGATCTTTTAACAATACCCTCTAAAGGATGGTTAGTCCAAGATGCGGAACAACAGAGTTTTCTTTTGGAGAAACACTATTATTATGGGGCTGTACACGCAGTAGAAAAATTACGCCAATCCGTTGAAATATGGTATGCTACAAGTGAATATTTGAAACAAGAAATGAATTCGAATTTTCGGATAACGGATCCTTCTAATCCAGTCTATCTAATGTCTTTTTCAGGAGCCAGAGGAAATGCATCCCAGGTACACCAATTAGTAGGCATGAGAGGGTTAATGGCGGATCCTCAAGGACAAATGATTGATTTACCTATTCAAAGCAATTTACGCGAGGGACTTTCTTTGACAGAATATATAATTTCCTGCTACGGAGCCCGCAAAGGGGTTGTAGATACTGCTGTACGAACAGCGGATGCTGGATATCTTACACGCAGACTTGTTGAAGTAGTTCAACATATTATTGTGCGTAGAAGAGATTGTGGTACTATCCGAGGTATTTCTGTGAGTCCTCAAAATGGGATGACAGAAAAACTTTTTGTCCAAACACTAATTGGTCGTGTATTAGCAGACGATATATATATTGGTTCACGATGCATTGCTGCTCGAAATCAAGATATTGGAATTGGATTAGTCAATCGATTCATAACTGCCTTTCGAGCACAACCGTTTCGGGCACAACCAATATATATTAGAACCCCTTTTACTTGCCGGAGCACATCTTGGATCTGTCAATTATGTTATGGGCGGAGTCCCACTCATGGCGATCTGGTCGAATTGGGAGAAGCTGTAGGTATTATTGCGGGTCAATCGATTGGGGAGCCGGGGACTCAACTAACATTAAGAACTTTTCATACTGGTGGAGTATTCACAGGGGGTACTGCCGACCTTGTACGATCCCCCTCGAATGGAAAAATCCAATTCAATGAGGACTTGGTTCACCCCACACGTACCCGTCATGGGCAGCCTGCTTTTCTATGCTATATAGACTTGCGTGTAACTATTCAGAGTCAAGATATTCTACATAGTGTGAATATTCCCTTAAAAAGCCTAATTCTAGTGCAAAATGATCAATATGTAGAATCCGAACAAGTAATTGCGGAGATTCGTGCCGGAACATCCACTTTACATTTTAAAGAAAAGGTACAAAAGCATATTTATTCCGAATCAGACGGGGAAATGCACTGGAGTACTGATGTTTACCATGCGCCCGAATATCAATATGGTAATCTTCGTCGATTACCAAAAACAAGCCATTTATGGATATTGTCAGTAAGTATGTGCAGATCCAGTATAGCATCCTTTTCGCTGCACAAGGATCAAGATCAAATGAATACTTATTCTTTTTCTCTTGACGGAAGATATATCTTTGACCTCTCAATGGCTAATGATCAAGTAAGCCATAGACTGTTGGATACTTTTGGTAAAAAAGATAAGGAAATTCTTGATTATTTAAGGCCAGATCGAATCGTGTCCAACAATCATTGGAATTTTGTCTATCCTTCTATTCTTCAAGATAATTCGGATTTGTTGGCGAAAAAGCGAAGAAATAGGTTCGTCATTCCATTACAATATCATCAAGAACAAGAAAAAGAGCTAATATCCTGTTTGGGTATTTCGATTGAAATACCCTTTATGGGTGTTTTACGTAGAAATACTATTTTTTCTTTTTTTGACGATCCAGGATACAGAAAAGATAAAAGGGGTTCAGGAATTGTTAAATTTCGATATAGGACCCTAGAGGAAGAATATAGGACCCTAGAGGAAGAGTATCGGACCCGAGAGGAAGAGTATAGGACTCTAGAGGAAGACTCGGAGGACGAATATGAGAGCCCAGAGAACGAATATAGGACTCTAGAAGACGAATATGAAACCCTAGAAGACGAATATAGGACTCTAGAAGACGAATATGAAATCCTAGAAGATGAATACGGGATCCTAGAGGCCGAATATAGGACTCTAGAGAAAGACTCAGAAGAAGAATATGGGAACCCCGAGAACGAATATAAAACTCGAGAGGACGAATATGGAACTCTAGAGGAAGAAGAATATGGGAGCCGTGAAGATGGCTCAGAGAACGAATATGGGGCTTTAGAAGAAGAATCAGAGGAAGACTCAGAGGACGAATATGGGAGCCCAGAGGAAGATTCCATCTTAAAAAAAGAGGGTTTTATTGAGCATCGAGGAACAAAAGAATTTAGTCTAAAATACCAAAAAGAAGTAGATCGGTTTTTTTTCATTCTTCAAGAACTGCATATCTTGCCGAGATCCTCATCCCTAAAGGTACTTGACAATAGTATTATTGGAGTGGATACACAACTCACAAAAAATACAAGAAGTCGACTAGGTGGATTGGTCCGAGTTAAGAGAAAAAAAAGCCATACGGAACTAAAAATCTTTTCCGGAGATATTCATTTTCCTGAAGAGGCAGATAAGATATTAGGTGCCAGTTTGATACCACCAGAAAGAGAAAAAAAAGATTCTAAGGACTCAAAAAAAAGAAAAAATTGGGTTTATGTTCAACGAAAAAAAATTCTTAAAAGCAAGGAAAAGTATTTTGTTTCAGTTCGCCCTGCAGTCGCATATGAAATGGACGAGGGGAGAAATCTAGCAAGACTTTTCCCGCAAGATCTCCTGCAAGAAGAGGATAATCTCCAACTTCGACTTGTCAATTTTATTTCTCATGAAAATAGCAAGTTAACTCAAAGAATTTATCACACGAATAGTCAATTCGTTCGAACTTGCTTGGTAGTGAATTGGGAACAAGAAGAAAAAGAGGGGGCTCGTGCTTCCCTTGTTGAGTTAAGAACAAATGATCTGATTCGCGATTTCCTAAGAATTGAGTTAGTCAAGTCCACTATTTCATATACAAGAAGAAGGTATGATAGGACAAGTGCAGGACCTATTCCCAATAATAGGTTAGATCGCAACAATACCAATTCCCTTTATTCCAAGGCGAAGATTCAATCACCTAGCCAACATCAAGAAGCTATTGGCACCTTGTTGAATCGAAATAAAGAATACCCATCTTTGATGATTTTGTCGGCATCCAACTGTTCTCAAATTGGTTTATTGAAGAATTCGAAATATCCCAGTGCAGTAAAAGAATCGAATCCTAGAATTCTTATTCGAGATATTTTTGGCCTCTTAGGCGCTATTGTACCTAGTATATCGAATTTTTCTTCATCTTACTATTTATTAACGCATAATCAGATCTTGTTAAAAAAATACTTGTTCCTTGACAATTTGAAACAAACCTTCCAAGTACTTCAAGGGCTTAAATACTCTTTAATAGATGAAAATAAAAGGATGTCGAATTTCAACAGTAACATCATGTTGGATCCATTCCATTTGAATTGGCACTTTCTCCATCATGACTCATGGGAGGAAACATTGGCAATAATTCACCTTGGACAATTTATTTGCGAAAATGTATGTCTATTTAAATCGCACATAAAAAAATCTGGTCAAATTTTCATTGTTAATATGGACTCCTTTGTTATAAGAGCAGCTAAGCCTTATTTGACTACTATAGGAGCAACTGTTCATGGTCATTATGGAAAAATCCTTTACAAAGGAGATAGGTTAGTTACCTTTATATATGAAAAATCGAGATCTAGTGATATAACGCAAGGTCTTCCAAAAGTAGAACAAATATTCGAAGCGCGTTCAATTGATTCACTATCGCCGAATCTAGAAAGGAGAATTGAGGATTGGAATGAGCGTATACCAAGAATTCTTGGGGTTCCCTGGGGATTCTTGATTGGAGCTGAGCTAACCATCGCCCAAAGTCGTATCTCTTTGGTTAATAAGATCCAAAAGGTTTATCGATCCCAAGGGGTACAGATCCATAATAGACATATAGAGATTATTATACGCCAAGTAACATCAAAAGTACGGGTTTCCGAAGATGGAATGTCTAATGTTTTTTTACCTGGGGAATTAATAGGACTATTGCGAGCGGAACGAGCAGGGCGAGCTTTAGATGAATCGATCTATTATCGGGCAATCTTATTGGGAATAACAAGGGCTTCCCTGAATACCCAAAGTTTCATATCTGAAGCAAGTTTTCAAGAAACTGCTCGAGTTTTAGCAAAAGCTGCCCTACGAGGTCGTATTGATTGGTTGAAAGGCCTGAAAGAAAACGTAGTTCTGGGGGGAATTATCCCTGTTGGTACCGGATTCCAAAAATTTGTGCATCGTTTCCCACAAGACAAGAACCTTTATTTGGAAATTAAAAAAAAAAATCTATTCACGTCGGAAATGAGAGACATTTTGTTTCTCCATACAGAACTAGTTTCTTCTGATTCTGACGTAACAAACAATTTCTATGAGACATCAAAACCCCCATTTACTCCCATTTATACGATTTAAGGATATATAAAGCATATAAAATTTTTTTACTTTAATTGAAACTAGACTTTTGACCTTAGAATGCTAACAGGTCTGATTTTAGATTTTGTATTTTTTTATTTTACTAAATAAAAGAAGTCAGTTAATGTTAATTTATTAAGGCTGTCTTTATATCATGTATCAATGGCCAATTCTGAGTAGAAGGTTCCATCGGAACAATTATTATTTATTTCAAGATATTTCGGCTCTTTCTTAATCTTCAAAAAGAAATCAATTCCATAATGGTAAGACGAAAAAAAGAAAAAAAAAGGAAGTGTGGAAAAAATGACAAGAAGATATTGGAACATCAATTTGAAAGAGATGATAGAAGCGGGAGTTCATTTTGGTCATGGTATTAAGAAATGGAATCCTAAAATGGCCCCTTACATCTCGGCAAAGCGTAAAGGTACTCATATTACAAATCTCGCTAGAACGGCTCGTTTTTTATCAGAAGCTTGCGATTTAGTTTTTGATGCAGCAAGTCAGGGAAAAAGCTTCTTAATTGTTGGTACCAAAAAAAGAGCAGCAGATTTAGTAGCATCGGCTGCAATAAGGTCTCGTTGTCATTATGTTAATAAAAAGTGGTTCAGTGGTATGTTAACGAATTGGTCGATTACCAAAACTAGACTTTCTCAATTTAGAGACTTAAGAGCGGAAGAAAAGATGGGAAAATTCCACCATCTCCCAAAAAGAGATGTGGCAATCTTAAAGAGAAAATTATCTACCTTGCAAAGATATCTTGGCGGGATTAAATATATGACGAGGTTGCCTGACATTGTGATCGTCCTTGATCAGCAAAAAGAGTATATAGCTCTTCGGGAATGCGCCATTTTGGGGATTCCTACTATTTCTTTAGTCGATACAAATTGTGACCCAGATCTCGCGAATATATCGATTCCTGCCAACGATGACACTATGACTTCAATTCGATTGATTCTTAACAAATTAGTATTTGCAATTTGTGAGGGCCGTTCTCTCTATATAAGAAATCGTTGATTAAGATTAAGAAGAATAGTGAATTCTTAAGCAACTACGTAGATTTATGGGATCAGTTACTATTTTTTTTTGTTTTGCATAGATAAAAGAAGGGGAATATTGATATATATTAGAGGGTATTGATATATATTATCATTTGATGTGATTTCTTGGTATCCTAAATATAAGATTAATACTTCAAGTTGCTGAGTTGAGAAAGAGATGGTTGAATCAAAAGAATTCCTTTTTTGAAGTTCAATTTTTATCAGAGGACAATATGAATATTACACCATGTTCCATTAAAACACTCGAGGGGTTGTATGATATATCAGGCGTAGAAGTAGGCCAACACTTCTATTGGCAAATAGGAGGTTTCCAAATTCATGCCCAAGTACTCATCACCTCTTGGGTCGTAATTACTATCTTGCTGGGTTCAGTTATCATAGCTGTTCGGAATCCACAAACCATCCCAACCGACGGTCAGAATTTCTTCGAATATGTCCTTGAGTTTATTCGAGATTTGAGCAAAACTCAGATTGGAGAAGAATATGGTCCCTGGGTTCCCTTTATTGGAACTATGTTCCTTTTTATTTTTGTTTCGAATTGGTCGGGTGCTCTTTTACCTTGGAAAATTATAGAGTTACCCCATGGGGAATTAGCTGCGCCCACGAATGATATAAATACTACTGTTGCTTTAGCTTTACTCACATCAGCGGCATATTTTTATGCGGGTCTTAGCAAAAAAGGATTGAGTTATTTCGAGAAATATATTAAACCAACCCCAATCCTTTTACCAATTAACATCCTAGAAGATTTCACAAAACCATTATCGCTTAGTTTTCGACTTTTCGGAAATATATTGGCGGATGAATTAGTCGTTGTTGTTCTTGTTTCTTTAGTCCCCTTAGTAGTCCCTATACCGGTCATGTTTCTTGGATTATTTACAAGCGGTATTCAAGCTCTTATTTTTGCAACGTTAGCCGCAGCCTATATAGGTGAATCCATGGAAGGTCATCATTGAATTGACTAATTTTCAAAATAGTCTTTTTTTTTTTTAGCTTAGCCCAATTCATGCATGGTTGCAGATAATCCTCCTGGTTAGAAAACTAACTAGTTCAAAATGCGTATGAATATATAACCTAGAGTTGTAGGAGAGAGAATAGACTCTATTACGGAATTGTGAAATTATATATGCATTCAGGGGGAGCGAAATCCGGTTAGATCTATATCCTTAATGTCTCTAAGACCGTCATCTTTTGTGCGGCTTTCTAAGGAATGATTTTGGAATTGGATTAGTTCGATTTCAATAGGGGTTCTTCCTGTATTTCGTCTTTTATTATGGATTAGAGGAAGGGAAAAAATGGGAACTCAAGGATATCGAAGAGGAAAAAAAAAATGAAATGAAAGGGTGGTTGGTTGGAAAGAAAGAGAAATAGAATAATGAAAAGCATATGGATTTACGCAAACCTCTAATGATTAGAAATGAAAAACGAGATCTCGAAGTAGTTCGAACGATTTAGATTATCATTTCAATTTGCACTTTTAGTTACTTCTACCCAATAGAGCTTAGAAGTTAAAAGTACTAATTTCTTGGTTGATTGTATCCTTAACCATTTTTTTTTTTTGACATGAGGAACTCACCATGAATCCACTAATTGCTGCTGCTTCCGTTATTGCTGCTGGATTGGCTGTAGGGCTTGCTTCTATTGGGCCTGGAGTTGGTCAAGGTACTGCTGCAGGACAAGCTGTAGAGGGTATTGCGAGACAGCCAGAAGCAGAAGGGAAAATACGAGGTACTTTATTGCTTAGTCTAGCTTTTATGGAAGCTTTAACAATTTATGGACTGGTTGTGGCACTAGCGCTTTTATTTGCGAACCCTTTTGTTTAATCCTAAAAAAGAAAATAAGTCCTTTAGATTAGATACTTTTTTCTTTTTTTTAGTAAATTGGTATTTGCTTCTGTAATTCCAAGTATATCAATACTTTTATTTATTATATTATTCCAGGAATTTTTTATTTATCGGGACAGACAATACCCCGGGAAGGGTTGATTTGAGCATGATCAATTTAGGTAGAAGATATGCTCGCCCTCTTCCTTCCCGTCCTTAGTTTAGGATAGTGGAAAGTCTTTTTCCTTTTATTTTAGGAATTTTGGGAACATTTTAACAAAGGAGATCTTTCACAGGTCAAACGAGACCTAAGACTTAATCTAAAAGAAATTATTAGATTGAATCTATTTGCATAAAAAAAATTGCATTAAAAAAACCGATAAAAAAAGGGCGAGCGAAGTAAGTGATCTAAAAACTTTCTTCTTTGTTCGTCCTATCTATAAGAGGAGAGCATATGAAAAATGTAACCCATTCTTTTGTTTTTTTAGCTCACTGGCCATTCGCCGGGAGTTTCGGGCTTAATACCGATATTTTAGCAACAAATCTAATAAATCTAACTGTAGTAGTTGGCGTATTGATTTTTTTTGGAAAGGGAGTGTGTGCGAGTTGTCTATTTCAAGAATAAATTGGATCTATCCGGCTGCACTTTAGTTTTTAGTATTTTTGTTTTGGGATAAATAAGAAAAGGTGCACGATCTCCACGAATTACTTCTGAATAACTTCAGAAATCATATGGAAGAACCATAGCATTTCGCGACTCATTGGTAAATTTACTTTGATTCTCTATAGACCAATAATGTGAGACCATTAACACGGTTAAAGCTAAACTGCTTGAAGTCCAGGCAAAAAGGGGTACTCTTTCTACAACTATATTAGTATTGAAATGCTTTATTAGTATCCAAATGCTTTAAACGGGAAATAACTAGTGTAGAATTTATCTGATATAGAACACTCATATCGATAAAATGATTTGAACTATTTACTAGAAGGGCACCCTGCCCTTTTTCCAATGCCGAATCGACGACCTGTGTATAAAAAAAAGAGAAATTTTTTGGATTTAAGGAAAGAAAAATAATTCTAGCAATTTTCATTTTCCATTTATTTACTTCGTTTTTCTTAATGAAATTGTTAACTAATAGAGCAAACACAAATTAAAGAAACAACTTTGCTGACCATGATAGATTTTTATCTAGTCGGAAGAGTCCTCTTAATATTTATCTAGTCTTATATACGTTTTGGTATATTGAAATACAAAGATAAAAAAGGATAGAGGATAGGCTCATTACATAAAAAAAAGATATGGAAATAACCATAATACATAGCAAAAAAGAAAAAAAGGAGCGTGAGAGCCAAATGAATCGAAAGATTCATGTTTGGTTCGGGAAGAGATCATAAAAGTTGTAAACTTAATAGCAAGATAATCTACTTTCATTAAAAGATTTATTAGATAATCGAAAACAGAGGATCTTAAGTACTATTCGAAATTCGGAAGAATTGCGTAGAGGGACCCTTGAACAACTCGAAAAAGCTCGGCTTCGATTACAGAAAGTCGAACTAGAAGCAGATGAGTATCGGATGAATGGATACTCTGAGATAGAACGAGAAAAAGCAAATTTGATTAATGCTACTTCTATGAGTTTGGAACAATTAGAAAAGTCTAAAAATGAAACCCTTTATTTTGAAAAACAAAGAGCGATGAATCAGGTCCGACAACGGGTTTTCCAACAAGCCGTACAAGGAGCTCTAGGAACTCTGAATAGTTGTTTGAATACCGAGTTACATTTCCGTACGATTCGTGCTAATATTGGCATTCTAGGGGCCATAGAATGGAAGAGATAATTTAAATTTATTAGGCCTTGAACTTCTACTTTCGTTTAGAATTTAGGCATTATTTTTCCCCTTGCTTCCGAAAAAAAAAGATTCAAGAAACACTAATGGCAACCCTTCGAGTCGACGAAATTCATAAAATTCTCCGCGAACGTATTGAACAATATAATAGGAAAGTAGGAATTGAGAATATTGGTCGCGTAGTTCAAGTGGGGGATGGGATTGCTCGTATTATAGGTCTTGGTGAAATAATGTCAGGTGAATTAGTCGAATTCGCAGAAGGGACTAGAGGTATTGCTCTGAATTTGGAATCCAAAAATGTTGGGATTGTATTAATGGGCGATGGGTTGATGATC